ACACGCATTATTTTAATAATGTAAATAAGCACATTTTTCGCCCCAATTTAGCTTCTAGAGGTTGTCCTGTTTCCGGGGGGTTTTCAGGAGTGTTAGTGATCTCAGGAGCTTTAGGGGGGTAGGGGGGTTTAACGCGAAGAAACCAGGGGTAATCTTAGGGATGATTCGAGTAAGAAATCACTCTTTATGCTCTTGAGATACAAGTATGCAGTTCTTTTTAGAATATCTATTCAACACTCAAAATATATCTCGCGGGGGCGAGATAAATGCTCATACCTTGTCTGTTAATACCGTGTGCGCTCTGTTATGTCAAGTGAAAGGAAAAAAAAAAAGAGAACCCCTGGCTCGCTGGAGAGAACGCCCGGCATGCTGGGTCATCTCGGGGATGTACTCCAACATTAACTTATGTCAGCGTCGATGAAAGTGTGAGGAATAACATCAATCAATGGCCCTGAAGTAGGAACCAAATGCCAGGAATAGTGCACTGTGTGAAACCCCCACGAATACTTGTCCCTCACCTTCAATAACCGTTAGCATTAAGAAATCAACTGATGGTCGGTTCTTACTACATCGCATACTGATATCTGACGGGTTGTGGAGAAACGTATAACTTGACTAATGAGTGTTTAGTCACGTCTTAGGCTTCGCCTATCCTTGAATTAGTTAAATGTTAAATAAAACTCTATATGCTTTATGTTTATCTTCGTATTTATGCTGATATATGAATGTGGAACACCGAGATGTGTTGATATTACATATATATGTCCTTACATGCTATTGATTTGGTTCATATAAATTCGTGGTGATTATACATATATGTACATTAAATAAAACATATACTGAAATTAGTACATACGCCAAGGAATAGTTTAATTTAGAATCCTAGCTTTGGGAGTTAGGGGTAGGAGTTAAAATCTCCTTTCTTTGAGCAGTAGGGAGGAATTTAACCTCCGGCGTCCGGTTTACAAGACCGGCGCTCTGGCGCTGAGCTACTATTGCAAGTTCATCCTAAGGCTTTGTTTTCTATTCAGCCTGCTAGGGGGAATAAGGCTAAGAAAAGAAAGAAGTATAGGAGAGATGCAATTTGGCCAATGATAATAAAGGGGTGTTCGACGGGCATGCCTCCAATTCATGTGAGAATGGCGACGTCTGCGATGAGTGTTCAAAATAGAAATTGGGTCATGGGGCGAAAGGTTAGGCCTCGTTGTTTAGATGTGTGGAGGATGGGTACTACTAAGAGTACCAGGATGGATGCCAGGAGGGCTAGGACGCCTCCAAGCTTGTTGGGGATAGAGCGAAGGATGGCGTAGGCAAACAGGAAGTATCATTCAGGCTTGATGTGGGGAGGGGTTACCAGGGGGTTGGCAGGAGTAAAGTTATCTGGGTCCCCTAAGAGGTTGGGGGAGAAGAGTGCTAAGGCTGTGAGGGCAATTAAGAGCGCTGCAAAGCCTAACAGGTCCTTGTAAGAAAAGTAAGGGTGGAAAGAGATTTTGTCTGCATCTGAGTTTAAACCAAGGGGGTTGTTTGAGCCAGTTTCATGTAGGAAGAGCAGATGGATGAGGGTTGCACCTGCAATTACGAAGGGGAAGAGGAAGTGAAAGGCAAAGAATCGTGTGAGTGTGGCGTTGTCTACTGAGAAGCCTCCTCAGATTCATTGGACCAGGGCGTTGCCGATGTAGGGAACTGCAGAAAGAAGGTTTGTGATGACAGTGGCCCCTCAGAATGACATCTGTCCTCAGGGGAGGACGTATCCTACGAAAGCGGTTATTATTACAAGGAGCAGGAGGACGACCCCAATATTTCAAGTTTCTTTATAGAGGTAGGAGCCGTAGTAAAGGCCTCGTCCGATGTGCATATAGATGCAAATAAAGAAGAAAGAGGCACCGTTGGCGTGGAGGTTACGGATAAGTCATCCGTAGTTGACATCTCGGCAGATGTGGCCAACTGATGAGAAGGCTGTTGCGATGTCAGAGGTGTAGTGTATGGCGAGGAAGAGCCCGGTTAGGATTTGGATAATTAAGCAAAGACCGAGGAGGGAACCAAAGTTTCATCATACCGAAATATTTGAGGGGGCTGGAAGGTCAACTAGTGCATTGTTTGCGATTTTTAGTAAGGGGTGGGTTTTTCGTAGGCTGGCCATTAAGGTTCTTGTAGTTGAATAACAACGGTGGTTTTTCAAGCCATTAGTCCTGGTTAGATTCCTGGCAGGAATTATGACCTATATTATGTCTTTGTTCTTATTGGGCTTGGTGTTAGGTTTAGTAGCAGTGGCTTCTAATCCTTCTCCCTATTTTGCTGCTTTAGGGTTGGTGGTTGTAGCGGGGATAGGGTGTGGGGTTTTAGTTGGGTACGGTGGCCCTTTCTTATCTTTAGTTTTATTTTTGATTTACTTGGGAGGGATGTTAGTAGTGTTTGCGTATTCAGCAGCTTTGGCTGCTGAACCTTTTCCGGAAAGCTGGGGAAGTCGTCCTGTTTTATTATACATAGTAATATATGTTGTTGGAGTGGTGGTGGTTTCAAGTGCTGTTTGAGGTGGGTGGCATGAAGCGTCCTGGGTACCCGCGGATGAGCTGGGGGACTTTTCTGTGTTTCGAGGGGATATTGGTGGGGTGGCTCTTATGTACTCATCCGGAGGGGGCATGCTTGTGCTAAGCGCCTGGGTGCTTTTGCTTACGCTGTTTGTGGTATTGGAGCTAACCCGGGGTTTAAGTCGTGGGACTCTGCGGGCTGTTTAGTACGTGGTAATAAGGATAGTTAGGGTAAGAGTAAGGAGGAATAAGGAGAGGTAGGTTTTAATAAGGCCTTGTTGGGTGTTGCTAGTTGCGGTGATTAGGGGGAGACTGGCGTTGGCAATGGCTTTTGGGCCTGTTTTTTCAAGTCACGTTTGGTCCACTATCTGGCTAGCAATAGTTTGGCCTAGAATTAGGTTAATTTTAGGGGTAAGACGGTGCATGACTGTTGGAAAAAATCCTAGTATGTTAGAGAAGTGATGTGTAGTCAAGTTCGGGGTGGTTTGATATTGTTTACTTGTGAGGGATGCTAGTTCTAGGGCTAGGATGAGCCCTGTAATTGTAACAAGGAGGGCGGCTAGTTTAAGCAGGGGAGGTATCGTTATAATTGGGGTTTTTAAGGGGGTGATGTTTGAGGTAATCAGGAGTCCGGCAATAATGCTTCCTCAGGCTAAACGTTTGATGGGGTTAATTACGGAGGGGTTGTTTTCATTAATAGGAGAGAGGGAGTTAAATCGTGGGTGGCCCATTGAAACGAAATATACTACGCGTAGGCTGTAGATAGCAGTGAAAGAGGTGGCTAGGAGGGTGAGAGTGAGGGCTCAGGCGTTTAGGTGGGATGTGTTTAGGGCTTCAATGATGGCATCTTTTGAGAAGAACCCGGCTAAGAAGGGGGTGCCGGTAAGGGCCAGGCTTCCAATTGTTAAACAAGAGGAGGTAAGAGGGGTGAGGTGATGTATACCCCCTATTTTACGAATATCTTGTTCGTCGTTCAGGCTATGGATGACAGAGCCTGAACAAAGGAAAAGTATTGCTTTAAAGAAAGCGTGGGTACAGATATGTAGGAAAGCGAGTTGGGGTTGATTAAGTCCGATGGTAACCATTATCAGTCCTAGTTGGCTGGAGGTGGAGAAGGCAACAATTTTTTTAATGTCGTTTTGAGTGAGTGCGCAGGTGGCTGTGAAAAGGGTTGTTAGGGCACCCAGACATAGGCAGGTGGTTAAAGCAGTTTGGTTGTTTTCTAACAAAGGACTCATACGTACTAGCAGAAAAATGCCAGCTACAACTATGGTGCTGGAGTGTAGTAGGGCAGAGACCGGCGTAGGACCTTCTATGGCAGAGGGGAGCCAAGGATGGAGACCAAATTGGGCGGACTTGCCGGTAGCGGCGAGGATTAGGCCCAAAAGGGGGAATGTAAGATCGAAGTCTTTAGAGGCGATGTAGACTTGTTGTATTTCTCAGGAGTTAAGGTTTATGGCTATTCAGGCTATGGCAAAAATTAGTCCAATGTCTCCTACGCGGTTGTATACCACAGCTTGAAGGGCGGCGGTATTAGCGTCTGCTCGGCCGTACCATCAGCCAATGAGAAGGAAAGATATGATACCCACCCCCTCTCAGCCAATAAACAGCTGGAACATGTTGTTTGCTGTAACAAGGATGATCATGGCGATGAGAAAAATCAGAAGGTATTTAAAAAAGCGGTTTATGTTGGGGTCTGCATGCATATATCAAGATGCAAACTCGAGGATGGATCAGGTGACATAGAGGGCAATGGGGGTAAAGATAATAGAGTAGTGGTCGAATTTAAAGCTGATGTTGATATCAAAACAGGTAGTATTTATTCAAGTTCAAGAGGTTACGATTGTTTCGGCACCTTCATTGAAAAAGAGGAAGAGGGGTAGAAGGCTAACGAAAAACCCAAGCTTCACTGCTGTTTTAACATGAGATGTAGCTCAGTCTGGGGTTTTGGTTTGAGGGGTTAATGTTGAAAGTACGGGGTAGGCTAATAGTGTAAAAATAATAATTAGACTTGAAGTTATTATTAGTGAAGTAGGATGCATAGCTGCTACTTGGATTTGCACCAAGAGTTTTTGGTTCCTAAGACCAATGGATGAGCTGTTATCCTTTAGAAGCACTTCGAGTGAGCCCTGGGGTCCAACCAAGGTCGCGGAGATTAGCAGTCTTCGTTGCTGGCGAGCCTCTCTCGGTGGATAAGGGGATTTTAACCCTTGTCTTTAGAATCACAATCTAATGTTTTGGTTAAACTATATCTACAGGAGGTTCACCCTCAAATTAATTCAGGTTTTAGGATAAGTAAAACTAGGGGGAGGAGGTGTAGGGCCATGAGCAGGTGTTCTCGTGTGTGGGAGGGGTCTAGGGCAATAATGTGAGCTGGAAGGGGCCCCCGCTGTGACATGAGGAATATGTAGAGGGAGTAGCTTGCTGTAATTAATGTGCCGGCCCCGGTCAAGACGATAGTTCATCAAGATCAGTTGAAGAGAGAAGTAATGATTATTAGTTCCCCTATTAGATTGGGAAGGGGAGGGAGAGCTAGATTGGCTAGGCTAGCAATGAACCATCAGGCCGTTATGAGGGGCAGGACCATTTGAAGTCCTCGGGCTAGCAGTATTGTTCGGCTATGTGTTCGTTCATAGCTTGTATTGGCAAGACAAAAGAGTGCAGAGGATGCTAGTCCGTGGGCAATTATGAGGATAAGGGCTCCGGAGAATCCTCAAGGGGTTTGAATTAGGATGCCTCCTACAACTAAGCCCATGTGGCTAACAGAGGAGTAAGCAATAAGGGACTTTAGGTCCGTTTGACGAAGACAAATTGACCCAGTCATGATAACCCCCCATAAAGCGAATACAATAAAAGGGTAGCTAAGTTCTTTAGTGAGAGGCTCAAGTATTACCACCATTCGAATTATTCCGTAACCTCCGAGTTTTAGGAGCACAGCAGCCAGGATTATTGAGCCTGCGACGGGGGCTTCAACATGTGCTTTTGGTAGTCACAGGTGTACCCCGTAGAGTGGTATTTTTACAAGAAATGCAAGAAGGCAGCCGGCCCACCACAGCTTGTGGGCATAAGAGGAAAGCTCGATTGGGTTGGAGTACTGGATTGTTAGAAGTGAGAGGGTGCCAGTGCTGTTTTGAAGGAGGAGGAGGGCAACAAGGAGGGGGAGGGACCCGGCAAGGGTATAAAAGAGAAAATAAACGCCTGCATTTAGGCGTTCGGTTTGGTTTCCTCAGCGGGTGATAAGGATAAGGGTTGGGATGAGGGTAGCTTCAAATATTACATAAAATATAATGATCTCGGTGGCCCCGAAAGCTAGGATGAGAAAGATTTGAAGGGATGTTAGAAGGGTGATGTATATTCGTTGCCGGTTGAGGGGTTCAGATGCTGTATGGTTTTGGCTTGCTAGGATTATGAGGGGTAGTAATCAGCAAGTAAGGACTAGAAGGGGGGTGGAGAGAGAGTCAGTGGCTATATAAAAGTTGAGGCTAGATCAGCCGGTCTCTGCCGTATTTAAGAGCCAGAGGAAGCTGGTTAGAGCGATTAGGAGGCTGTGCATAAGTGTGGTAGGTCAAAGCCATTTGCTGGGAGCTATTCAAGCGGTGGGGACAAGCATTAGGGTAGGGATCAAAACTTTTAGCATTGGAGGAGGTTTAGGCTTTGAAGACGGTCGGTACCATGGGTGCGGGCTGTGGCTACCAGCAGGGCTAGGCCTGCGCTTGCTTCACAAGCCGAAAATGCTAGTAGGAGCATTGGGGCTGCGGAGAAGTTTGTGGACCCTAGTTGTAAGGTTCAAAGAGAGAGGGCAATAAATAAGGAGAGCATTATACCTTCTAAGCATAGAAGGGCTGAGAGTAGGTGGGTTCGGTGGAAGGCCAGGCCAGTTAGGCCTAGTAGGAAAGCCGATGAGAAGGCAAAGTGAACAGGGGTCATTAGGCAATTATGGACTTTAACCATAAGTTTTTGAGCCGAAATCAAAGGTTTTTTTTAAACTAACTGCCTATTCGGCTCACTCCAAGCCGCCTTGAAGTCATTCGTAAATTAGGCCTAGGGTGAGGAGTAGAAGAACGGCTGTGGCCCACAGAAATGTTATCAAAGGTGTTGTTAATTGGTCCCCTCAAGGCAGGGGGAGAAGCAGGGCAATTTCTAGGTCAAACAGCAAAAAGAGGATGGCAACTAGAAAAAACCGGAGGGAGAAAGGTAGACGAGCAGAGCCTACTGGGTCAAAACCGCACTCATAGGGGGAGAGTTTTTCGTGGTCAGGGGCTATTTGAGGAAGCCAGAAGGAGACAAGGGCTAGAGCAATCGAAAGGAGGGTAGCAATAGTAATTACAGTTGTAACTAGGTTCATTATCTTTCCTTGGGCTTTAACCAAGACCGGGTGATTGGAAGTCACTTATACTGACATTTGGTACTAGAAAGATTAAGATCCTCATCAGTAGATTGAGATATAGAGGAATAGTCATACAACATCTACGAAATGTCAATATCAGGCGGCTGCTTCAAATCCGAAGTGGTGTTCAGATGTGAAGTGGTGTAGAATCTGTCGAATTAAACAGACGGCTAAAAATGTGGAGCCGATGATTACGTGGAGTCCGTGGAATCCGGTGGCCACAAAGAAGGTAGAGCCATACACGCCATCTGCGATTGTAAAAGGGGCTTCGTAGTACTCCAAGCCTTGTAGGAATGTAAAGTAAAATCCGAGGAGAATGGTTAATGCGAGGGATTGGACTGCTTGTTTTCGTTCACCTTCTATGATGCTGTGGTGAGCTCATGTGACTGTAACTCCAGAGGCAAGAAGGACGGCCGTATTGAGGAGTGGGACTTCAAAGGGGTCAAGGGGTGTAATGCCTGTAGGGGGTCAGCAGCCCCCTAGCTCGGGGGTGGGTGCGAGGCTTGCATGGTAGAAGGCTCAAAAGAAGCCTAAGAAGAAAAATACTTCTGAGGTAATAAATAGGATCATGCCGTAGCGGAGCCCTTTTTGGACAGGGGGTGTGTGGTGGCCTTGGAAAGTGCCTTCTCGTACGATGTCACGTCATCATTGGAATATGGTAAGAAGAAGGAGGGCTGTCCCAAGGGTTATAAGGGTTGTAGACTGGAAGTGGAACCAGGTTGCTAAGCCTGATGTTATCAGTAGGGCAGCAATTGCCCCTGTTAGAGGTCAAGGGCTGGGGTCAACTATGTGGTATGCGTGTGCTTGATGGGCCATTAGACGTTTTCTTGAAGGTAAAGGGTTAAAAGAAGAACAAATACGTAGGCTTGGATTATGGCAACAGCAACTTCAAGAAGGGTTAGGAGCACCAGGACTGTAGAGGTTAGGAGGGCTACAGCGGGTATTGAGGATAGAAGGACAAAGGCGGCGGTTGAAATAAGTTGAATTAAAAGGTGACCGGCGGTAAGGTTGGCGGTAAGTCGTACGCCTAGTGCGAGGGGTCGAATAAATAGACTAATTGTTTCGATAACGATAAGAACAGGAATGAGGGGGCCTGGGGTGCCTTCTGGTAGGAGGTGCCCTAGGGCGTGTGTTGGTTGGTTTCGTATTCCAATAATGACGGTGGCTAGTCAAAGGGGTGTTGCAAGGCCTAGGTTTAGGGAAAGTTGTGTGGTGGGGGTAAAAGTGTAGGGAAGTAGGCCTAACATATTTATGGTAATAAGAAAGACCATAAGAGAGGTTAGGAGGGCTGCTCATTTGTGACCGCCAAGGCTTAAGGGGAGAAGAAGTTGTTGGGTAAAGCGGTTAATAAATCAGCCTTGAAGGGCTAAGAAGCGGCTATTTAACCATCGGGTTGTAGGGGCGGGATACATAACTCAAGGAAGGGTGATGGCTAGGGCGATTAGGGGAATTCCTAGGAGTGTGGGGCTCATAAATTGGTCGAAGAGGCTTACTGTCATGGTCAGGTTCAGGATTCTGTTTTTAGTTTTTCGGCGCTTTGGAGCGTTGGTTCGTTTGGGAAGGTGTGAGCTATTACTTTTGGGGGGATAATGGCGAGGAAAACTAATCACGAGAAGACTAGGATAGCAAATCAAGGTGTGGGGTTGAGTTGAGGCATGTCGCTAGGGGTGGTTGGGAGTCACCAATCTTTAGCTTAAAAGGCTAACGCTGTTTCCTATTTAGCTTCTTAGCGAGGCGTCTTCAAGTATTCGTGATGATCAGTTTTCAAAGTGTTCTAGAGGGACTGCTTCCACTACGATGGGTATAAAGCTGTGGTTAGCTCCGCAGATTTCGGAACATTGTCCATAGAAGATGCCGGGGCGGGATGCAATGAAAGTTGTTTGGTTAAGTCGGCCTGGGACTGCATCCATTTTAATTCCAAGGGCTGGGACTGCCCAGGAGTGAAGGACGTCATCAGCAGAGACTAGTACTCGGATAGGGGATTCTACTGGGATTACTATACGGTGGTCTGCTTCTAGGAGTCGGAATTGGCCGGGGGTTAAATCTTGAGTGGGGATTATGTAAGCGTCGAACCCAAGGTCTTCGTAGTCTGTGTATTCGTAGCTTCAGTATCATTGATGGCCGACGGCTTTGATTGTGAGAAGCGGGCTGTTGATTTCGTCCATAAGGTAAAGAATGCGTAGGGAGGGAAGAGCGATGAGAATGAGGATAATTGCTGGGAGAAGGGTTCAGATAATTTCAATTTCTTGGGAGTCTAAGATGTATTTGTTGGTTAGTTTCGTAGAGACTATTGCCACAATAATGTAAAGGACTAGAGTGCTGATTAGAAAGACGATTATTAAGGCGTGATCATGAAAATGAAGAAGTTCTTCTATAACAGGTGAAGCTGCATCTTGAAATCCTAATTGAGAGGGATGGGCCATGGGGGGGGGGGGGCTAAGACACGCAGGACTTTAACCCACAATTCTGCCTTGACAAGGCGGTGTAATGTACCGTTTTACTAGCGTCTTATGAAGGAAGTGACAGAGCGGTTATGTGGTTGGCTTGAAACCAGCATATGGGGGTTCGACTCCTCCCTTTCTCGTTAGTTTGATTGAACTAGAACAAATGCAGGCTCCTCGAATGTGTGGTAAGGGGGAGGGCAGCCGTGTAGTCATTCTACATTGGTTGTTGTAAGTTCTACGGCCAGGACTTCACGTTTGGCAGCGAAAGCTTCTCAAATAATAAATAGGAACATAATCACTGCTACGAGGGAGATCAGTGAGCCGATTGAAGAGACAGTGTTTCACAGGGTGTAGGCGTCTGGGTAGTCTGAGTACCGTCGGGGTATTCCAGCTAAGCCTAGGAAGTGTTGTGGGAAGAAGGTGAGGTTAACTCCCAGGAACATTACTCCGAAGTGGATTTTTGTTCAGGTGCTGTGGAGGGTATACCCTGAGAAAAGAGGGAACCAGTGAACGAAGCCTGCAACGATAGCAAAGACCGCACCCATGGATAGGACGTAGTGGAAGTGAGCAACTACGTAGTAGGTGTCGTGTAGCACAATGTCTAGGGAGGAGTTGGCAAGGACAATGCCGGTTAATCCTCCAACTGTAAAGAGGAAGATGAAACCAAGAGCTCATAAAAGAGGGGTCTCTCATTTAATAGAGCCGCCGTGAAGAGTAGCAAGTCAGCTGAACACTTTAACGCCCGTTGGGATGGCGATGATTATTGTAGCGGAGGTAAAGTAAGCACGGGTGTCTACATCTATTCCGACTGTAAATATGTGATGAGCCCACACGATAAAGCCTAGAAGGCCAATAGCCATCATGGCTCATACCATACCCATATACCCAAAAGGTTCTTTTTTACCTGAGTAGTAGGCAACGATGTGGGACACCATACCGAACCCTGGTAAAATAAGAATGTAGACTTCCGGGTGGCCAAAGAATCAAAAGAGGTGTTGGTAAAGGATTGGGTCTCCCCCTCCGGCAGGGTCAAAGAAGGTGGTGTTAAGGTTTCGGTCTGTCAGGAGCATTGTGATGCCGGCGGCAAGTACGGGGAGAGAAAGAAGCAGTAGGACAGCAGTAATAAGGACAGACCATACGAAGAGCGGGGTCTGGTATTGTGAAATGGCAGGCGGTTTCATATTGATGATAGTTGTGATAAAGTTGATTGCCCCAAGAATAGAGGAGATACCTGCTAGGTGAAGGGAGAAGATTGTTAGGTCAACAGAGGCTCCTGCGTGGGCTAGGTTTCCGGCGAGGGGCGGGTAGACTGTTCATCCGGTTCCGGCACCTGCTTCGACCCCCGAAGAGGCAAGGAGGAGTAAAAAAGATGGGGGAAGGAGTCAAAAGCTCATATTATTCATTCGAGGAAAGGCCATATCAGGAGCGCCGATCATTAGGGGAACTAGCCAGTTCCCGAAACCTCCGATTATAATTGGCATTACTATAAAGAAAATTATTACGAAAGCATGGGCTGTAACAATTACATTATAAATCTGGTCGTCCCCCAAAAGGGCGCCGGGTTGGCTTAGTTCTGCTCGAATTAGGAGGCTTAAAGCTGTGCCTACTATTCCGGCTCAAGCACCAAATACTAGATATAGGGTGCCAATGTCTTTGTGATTAGTCGAGAAGAATCATCGTGTGATGGCCACAGGTAGGATGGCTGAGTTTTAAGCGGTGGATTGTAGACCCATAAACAGAGGTTTGAGCCCTCTTCTTACCAAGCCCCAAGGTGTTCAACATATAAGATTGCAAATCTTAAGAGGCAGACTAACTCCTGCTGGGGCTTTCCCTCGCCTCTACTCGTACGACAGGCGAGGGAAAGGTAGGTGGATGCCCGCTGGTTTGAGCGTTTAGCTGTTAACTAAGAGTTTGTAGGATCGAGGCCTACCCATCTAGAAAGGCTTTAGCTTAATTAAAGTGTCTGCTTTGCATGCAGGAGATGTGGGATAATACCCCGCAAGTCTTAACAGGGACTGGGGGATTCTCACCCTCACTGGGGGCTTTGAAGGCCCCTGGTCTTCTGTTAGCCTAAGTCTCTAAAGGGTCAAGAGTGCTGTTGCAGTGGGGGTAAGGGGGAGCAACAGTAAGGTTGCTGTTGTTGAAATGGCAAGGGGCAAGGTGTTTTGTGATGATGGGAATCGCCAAGGGGTTGTGCCAGCTGTGTTGTTGGGGGACATAGTCAGGGCCATGGCGTACGATAGGCGTAGGTAGAAGTACAGGCTAAGAAGGGCAGTGAGTGCGGCAAAGGTGGCGGTAGCGGCGAGGTCTTGTTTGGTTAGTTCTTGTAAAATTAATCATTTTGGTATAAACCCTGTAAGTGGGGGGAGGCCCCCAAGGGACAAGAGGATTAAGGGGGTTAAAGATGTAAGGGTTGGGGCTTTTGCTCAGGAGGTAGCGAGAGCGTTAATGCTTGTGGAGTTGTTAAGTTTAAATACAAGAAATGTTGAGAATGTTATGATAAGGTATGTAAGAAGAGTAAGGAGGGTTAAAGAAGGGGAGAATTGAATAATTAGAATTATTCACCCAAGATGTGCAATTGATGAGTAAGCAAGAATTTTTCGCAGTTGTGTTTGATTTAAGCCTCCTCAGCCCCCAACAAGGGTGGATGCAAGTCCTAGTGCAATAAGGAGGGTTGAGTTAGCAGGTTGGATTTGCAGAAGGAGGGCGAAAGGTGCTAATTTTTGTCAAGTAGACAGGATAAGTCCGGTGGTAAGGTCTAACCCTTGAAGGACTTCGGGTAGTCAGGAGTGTAGGGGGGCGAGGCCTACTTTTAGGGCTAGGGCGAGGGTGATTAGTGTAACAGGGAGTGGATGTGATATCTGTTGAATGTCTCACTGTCCGGTGAGTCAGGCGTTGGTGGTACTTGCAAAGAGTAATATTGCAGCCCCAGTTGCTTGTGTTAGGAAGTACTTAGTTGTAGCTTCAACGGCTCGAGGGTGGTGGTGTTGTGCTATTAATGGGATAATGGCTAGCGTGTTCATTTCGAGGCCTATTCAGGCGAGTAGTCAGTGGGAACTAGCAAAAGTAATGGTGGTTCCTAGACCCAGCCCAAATAAAAGGGTGGATAAGATGTAGGGGTTCATTAGCAAAGGAAGGAGTTTAACCAACATATTTGGGGTATGGGCCCAAGAGCTTAATTTAGCTGACCTTACTAGGAAGTGGTGTAGTGGAAGCACTAAGAGTTTTGATCTCTTTAGGCAGGGTTCGAACCCCTTCTTTCTAAGGAGTTGGGGGGACTCTAACCCCCATGAGTCACTCTATCAAAGTGGCCCTTTTCTTCAGGCACAGCTCCGGGGCTATAGTTGCGGAGGTAGCCCGGCAAAGGCAATAGGGAGGGCTAGGTGTCAGATGACCAGGGCAAGGGTGAGGGGTAGGAAGTTTTTTCAGATAAGATGCATGAGTTGGTCATATCGAAATCGGGGGTATGAGGCCCGGACTCAAAGGAATAGAACTGAAAGAAGGGCTGCTTTGGTTATCAGGTTGACGGCCGTGAGCTCGGGGATTGAGGGGATGTGAGAGGCTCCTAAGAAGAGGGTGGCCGAGAGTGTGTTTATTAGTAAGATGTTGGCGTATTCTGCCAGAAAAAAGAGGGCAAAAGGTCCACCTGCATACTCTACATTAAAGCCGGATACTAGCTCAGATTCTCCCTCTGTGAGGTCGAAGGGGGCACGGTTTGTCTCAGCGAGGGTGGAGATATATCACATGGCGGCAAGGGGTCAGGCGGGCAGGATTAGTCATACACTTTCTTGGGCGACGTTAAATGTTTGAAGTGTAAAACCCCCTGTAAAAATAATGATATTGAGCAGAATTAGTCCAAGGCTAACTTCGTAGGAGATAGTTTGGGCTACTGCCCGAAGGGCTCCGATTAAAGCGTATTTTGAATTAGATGCTCAGCCGGAGCCTAAGATTGAGTAAACTGCAAGGCTGGAGAGGGCTAGGATGAACAAGATACCAAGGTTAAGGTCAAACACAGGGTATGGAAGGGGTATGGGGGCCCAGAGAGTGAGGGCTAGGGTAAGCGCTAGTATGGGAGCAAGGAGGAACAGTACGGGGGAGGAGGTGGAAGGACGAACAGGTTCCTTGGTGAAGAGTTTAAGGCCGTCGGCGATGGGTTGTAAGAGCCCGTAGGGCCCTACTACGTTCGGGCCTTTTCGTAGTTGTATGTACCCAAGTACTTTTCGTTCAAGGAGGGTAAGAAAAGCGACGGCTAAAAGAACAGGTACAATAAAAGTGAGGGGATTAATAATGTGTGTAATGAGTGTGGATATCATAGTTGAGGAGAGGACTTGAACCTCTGTTGAAAGGGCTTAGGTCTTTTGCAATTACCGGGCTCTGCCACCTCAACATGCCTTTCTCTTAGGCACAGGGGTATGCCCTATTGCCTACTTTAGTTGCCTTCACTAGGTGAGGGGGAGGCGTGCCTTTGGCATGGGCCTCTTCTTTCCGGTCCTTTCGTACTAGAAAAGAGCATAGCATAGATAGAAACTGACCTGGATTACTCCGGTCTGAACTCAGATCACGTAGGACTTTAATCGTTGAACAAACGAACCCTTAATAGCGGCTGCACCATTAGGATGTCCTGATCCAACATCGAGGTCGTAAACCCCCTTGTCGATATGGGCTCTAAAAGAGGATTGCGCTGTTATCCCTAGGGTAACTCGGTCCGTTGATCGGCATTGCCGGATCTTGTTGGTCAGAAATTCTGTTTTCTAGAGCTGTAGCTCTCAGTTGTAGGAAAAGTGTTCCCATTCCACGTGGGGGTTCTTTAATTCCCCGCGGTCGCCCCAACCAAAGACATTAGGGCAGGGCCCACTTGGTTTAGTCCTTTATTCGGGGTGCTTAACGTGGGCTGCTTTTGTGTCTAAAGCTCCATAGGGTCTTCTCGTCTTATGATTATATTCCCGCTTCTGCACGGGAAGATCAACTTCATTGACTGGAAAGAGGAGACAGTTAAGCCCTCGTTATGCCATTCATACGGGTCTTCATTTAAAAGACAAGTGATTGCGCTACCTTCGCACGGTCAAAATACCGCGGCCGTTAAACAAATAGTCACAGGGCAGGCGGGACCTCTTATTTTTGATTTTACAAGAGGCGATGTTTTTGGTAAACAGGCGAGGCTTATATGTTTGCCGAGTTCCTTCTCTTTCTTTTAGTCTTTCCCTGGGGGCACACCTGTGTGGGGTTAACGGTTTATTGTTTGAGGCTCTTCTGGTTGTTCGGTTTGCTCTCTACTGCCCTCTTTGTTTGGGGCCGTTAATGGTCGGTGGGGTGTCCGTTCCGATGTACACGTGTGCAGGGAGAGAGTCTTTGGCTCTCTTATTACTCATATTAGCATAGTCGCTCCCATGGGGGCATGGGATGGTCCAGTACGGCTAGGGGGGTAAGATTAGGTGATCAGAATAAGAAGGTGAGGTTGTATGTCCGAGCTTTAACGCTTTCTAAAGGGATGGCTGCTTTTAGGCCCACCAGAACACTTAGCTTTAGTTATTATGATCTTTACCCTCCTAATAAAGTTGTGTCTTGATTCAAAGGGGCTGTACCCCCTTTGACTAACTCTCTTGGTTTCTTTAAGGCATCAATAGGGGTTAAACTAGTGTGAAAAGAGAAGCTAAGAGGCTGAACTTCTATTCATTTTCTGGACAACCAGCTATAACTAGGTTCGGTAGGTTTATCACCTCTACTCAAAGCTCTCCCCACTCTTTTGCTACAGAGACGGGTGCGCCCTATTAATAGGCTGTCTTGGAGTAGCTCACGTAGTTTCGGGACGTCAAACTAAAGTTCGCTTTGCTTGAGGTACACTTGCTAAATCATGATGCAAAAGGTACGAGCTTTAATCTCTGCTTTTTAAGGCTTCACTGGGTTGTTTCATTTCTCTTTCAGCGTTCCCTTGCGGTACTCTCTCTATTGCGCCGTTTGTCCTTTTCTATCGCCTATACTAAGGGGGAAAAATGGTTTGTTTAATTTAAATACTAGGGTATTTAGGGGTTATTAACAGGGGTTTGTTGTGTTTGTTTAGGTGGGCTAGCTGTTGGGCATCAGGGCGACCCGGCTTGCACGGGTGACTTCTCAGTGTAAGGGAGATGCTTTTCTATCTTAGCCACGCTCTGATTTTACCAAGTGCACCTTCCGGTACACTTACCATGTTACGACTTGCCTCCCCTTTTTGATTATTAGGTTTTAGTTAACTGATTGGGGCTTTTGGGGAGAGTGACGGGCGGTGTGTGCGCGCTTCAGGGCCAGTTTCAGCGGGACGCTCTATTTCCAGCTTACTGCTAAATCCTCCTTCAGATGTGTATTTCAGTGCATCATTCGTGTTCGCTGTGGTAGCGAATGTAGCCCATTTCTTCCCCCTCCATACGCTACACCTCGACCTGACGTTTTAGGTTGTACCAGTTCTGCTTACTATTAGTCCCTCACAGGGTAAGCTGACGACGGCGGTATATAGGCGGGTAAAACAAGGAAGGGTGAGGTTGAACGGGGGTTATCGGTTCTAGAACAGGCTCCTCTAGGTGGATCTAAAGCACCGCCAAGTCCTTTGGGTTTTAAGCTTTTGCTCGTAGTACCCGGGCGGATAGTGGGTGTATTGTACTATCAATGTTTAGGGCTAGGCATAGTGGGGTATCTAATCCCAGTTTGTTCCTTAGCTTTCGTGGATTCAGATCAGATAAAGCGACTTTCGTGGTTGAACTTCCTGTCTTCGGTTACGTATAACAGTCTTGAAGATGTTTGGCTTTAGTAGGATTTTTAACTTAACCACGCTTTACGCCGGTGTTTGTCAACTTGGGCCTCTCGTATAACCGCGGTGGCTGGCACGAGTTTTACCGGCCCTCTTAGCTTTAACTAAGTCAAGTTTTCACTTATGGCTTAATGTTTATCACTGCTGAGCTCCCTTGAGGGTGTGGCTAAGCAAGGTGTCGTGGGCTCAATAGGGTTGTGCCTGATACCAGCTCCTTGTTCCCGGGCGGGGAACTATTAGGGCATTCTCACAGGGGTGCGGATACTTGCATGTGTAAGTTTGGCTAAAGTTGATAATAAAGTCAGGACCAAGCCTTTGTGCTTGCGGAACTTTCTAGGGTTCATCTTAACATCTTCAGTGTTATGCTTTAGTTAAGCTACGCTAGC